TATCTTTATCTTTATTTTTTTTAACTCTATTAATTACAATCTTGAATGCATATATTATCATATATAATATGATCATAGATATAAATATAGATATAAATGATTAGGTATGCCCACTTCACTTTTACTCGATTTCAATAGATCCCTCGTTATTGCTCATAGACGAAGTAAAGTAAGAGGTAGGGATGACAGGATTTGAACCCGTGACATTTTGTACCCAAAACAAACGCGCTACCAAGCTGCGCTACATCCCTTGCAATTGGTCTACAATCAATTGGTCTACAATGTCATTGTAGAGAATCCCTGTCTTGTTTTCCACAGATTTATACAGATTTATTTCATTTTCTCTGTTGAGATACACTCGCCATTTCTTCTTTGTTTTGGTCTCATATCAGATAACATATAAAAAGAATAACCTTACTGCTCAGGCGGGCGGAAAGGGACGGTTTTTTTTTCTTTTAGTTTTAAGAAAGGGAAAATTTTAGATATCAAATTTTTGTACATTTCAATTTGAATTAAGAATTCCGCGCACAAAACAAATGCAAATACTACATATACATCTGATCATATATGTATTACTATTATGTATTACAATAAACACTTGAATAAAGAAGGAGGATTAGAAATGCGAGATCTAAAAACATATCTATCTGTGGCGCCAGTAATAAGTACTCTATGGTTCGGATCCTTAGCAGGCCTATTGATAGAGATCAATCGTTTTTTCCCAGATGCGTTGACATTCCCCTTTTTTTCATTCTAGTTACTAACATGGGGAGGGTGAAGAAGATTAAATAAAGGGAGGGTGAAGAAGATTAAATAAATATCTGGAACTATTACCCCTCTTTTTTTTATAATTCAAAGAAGTTAGAAAAGAGAAAGAATAAAAGTGGATTCAACCTCAGTGAAATTTTGAACTCGGGACGGAGCTTCAAGTAAATTAACTTCAATTCTCTTTCTTAATTTAATTGAGGTGGAAATTCGGTTAGGTCAACAGTATCATACAAGATGCTTAAATAAACTACTGTACTGCGATTCTAAGTATTACTTATTTTCAGTATAATTGGTTACAACACAACATTTCATAATTTGTTTCGAGTGAGCAACTTTTCTTTTTTTGTTCCTGTCTTCCGCGCTTCAAATCGGAAAATAAAAGAGTTGAGTGAATAAAAAACCAAAAGGAGGTTCATGGCCAAGGGTAAAGATGTCCGAGTACGGGTTATTTTGGAATGTACCAGTTGTGTTCGAAACAATGTTAATAAGAAATCAACAGGCATTTCCAGATATATTACTCAAAAGAATCGACACAATACGTCTAGTCGATTAGAATTGAAAAAATTCTGTCCCTACTGTCATAGACATACAATTCATAGGGAGATAAAGAAATAAATGGCATGGATGACTTGCTTGTCACTTTATACTTTATACAAGGAAGATCAAAAATGACATATTAACATAATAGATAGATATTTTTATATTTCAATTATATACTATTAATAATTATATACTATTAATATAGTATTATATTATTATTATAATATTAGAATGTTATTATAATTATTTATATTAATATAAATTTATATTATATATATTTAAATATTTAATTTATACATTTATTTATACATTTTTATATATATTTTTATATATATATATATTGAAATATAAACAAGCAAAATTTCTTAATTCTAAATCATTATCATTTTTGATCCGATCAAACGAAAGAAGATTTTCAAAATAAGGAATAAACAAACCATGGATAAATCCAAGCGAATTTTTCTTAAGTCCAAGCGATCTTTTCGTCGGCGTTTGCCCCCGATTGGATCGGGGGATCATATTGATTATAGGAACATGAGTTTAATTAGTCGATTTATTAGTGAACAAGGAAAAATATTATCGAGACGGGTGAATAGATTAACTTTAAAACAACAACGATTAATTACTATTGCTATAAAACAAGCTCGTATTTTATCTCCATTACCCTTTCTTACTAATGAAAAAAAATTTGAAAAAAAGAGAGTTGGTCGTTAAAACGAAAACGACAAGTCTTAGAATCCAAAAAAACTAGGCTTACGTTTCAATTGAATAAAAAGTCCAATCCGAACTCAAACTGATGTTTTGTTCGAAAAATCCCAAAATATGGATTTTGGTGGCGTAAGACAAAAGCGAATTAGGGAAGTTGGGGAAAGAAGAATCAATCTTTTTTTATTAAATGTTTTTTTTGCTTCGTTTGACTACTTGATTATATTATCATCAATCGTATTTAAATTTCTATTCTACCTTCCCGGAATTCATTCTCTAAGGCCAAGGAATTCCATGTAAAACAGTAAAACATTTCGATAGATTCCTCCTAATCGCCTTATTTTATGTTTATGATGTCATTGGAAATCATATAAAGACAATCTCTATTTAATATAGCAAGTTGCGCAAGTATTTTACGATTAAGAAGCAACTTTCTCTTGTACAGATTGTTTATTAATCTATTATAACTAAAAGATATTGTATTCTCGCGAATTACGGCATTTATACGAATAACCCACAAACGACGCACATTCCTTTTTTGCTTATCTCTATCCCGATGGGACGAAACCAAAGCTCTGATTTTTTGTTGAATAATATTTCGAGTAAGTCTTGAATGAGCCCCGCGAAAGCTTGATGCGAATAAACGGATTTTTATTCTACGCTTTCGAGCTATATATCCTCGTTTAATTCTGGTCATTGAATACCCGAAACGTTGATGACTAACTGATTGATTTCCTTTCTTTCAGTTATTCTTTTCCCCTTTTCTATAATAACAAAACGGATTTTTCCAATGTATAAAATAATAATTCCAATGGTTTTTGCTACTCTAACCTTCCCAACCACGATTTTTTCTCTAGGCATTTCACCTCGAAATAATAAATTGTATTGATACTCGGTATCAAACAAAAACATAGTAAATAAGAATGAGTAGTAAGATAAAGAAATAGTGGGTTTCATCGTTTTTATGGTTAGTTCTTAAACGGCGAGGTCTTTTCTATACACCGGAGCCCCGTCTTTCATTTAATCAATGCTATTGTTAACTTGTACAGTTGACACTTTTTGGCTCTACCCGTTATTATCCAGTAATAGGTCTCTCACACCAAGATCTAGCTATACAGTAACGGTATTTAATTATGCGGATTGGCTGATTAGCTGACCCTTTTAGTCCGTCTGTTCTTACAAGAGTGGTGCCAGAACTTTTTTTGCTTTTTAATTTTAATATGATTATCCCCGCTTAACGGATAACAATTTACTGCCAATGGGGAATTTTTTCTCGTTTTGAAATCGAGAATTGAGGTGATTGAATTTGCACCAAGGGAAACCATAAATTTGATACACAATAGAAGGATAGAACTTTTTTTTAGATAAGGAAGGCTTTTTTTTTCATTTTATCCTATTCATCGGTACTGATCATGGGTAGTCGAAAGTTGTTTCCTTTCGTTTGTCCCAACCCCCAATCTGAACGAGTCGCACATACACCCTAGTACACGTTCCTCGGCGTTGAGGACATCCCCCAAGAGCGGGGGATTTTGTAACATTTCTGATTGGCTGTCTTGTGTTTCTAATAAGTTGTTTAATAGTTGGCATGGTAAATCGTATGCATAATGGGTTGGTTTAGATCGATCCTAACCAGATGATTATAAATGCTTTCTATATCTATTAAATTGATAAATATTCTATTACTTAATTCTCTTAATTTGAATTAAGAGAATAAGTAATAGAATTACGAATATTAAATACCCCTAAGAAAAAATCTCAAATCATGATTTGCGTGAAATTTCTGCTACTTTAATTATGCTTATGCAACTGCTACAAGATCAACAATTCCATGAGCTTGGGCTTCTGTTGCTGACATAAAAGTATCCCTTTCCATGTCTTCGGATACAATCCATAAGGGTTTACCTGTTCTTTGTGCATAAACCTTTGTGAGGATTTCGCGCAGTTTCAGTAGTTCTTCCGCTTCCAGGACAAATTCTGCTACCTGTCCCTCAGAATAAGCAGCACTAGGTTGATGGATCATTACCCTGATGATATAAGATAATCAAAGGCTACTCTATCTTGCACGATAAGATAAATGACGGGATAAAGAATAATTAACAAAAAAAGATAGAATTAAACAACCGTACAGGCATTGTTTGGGCATTGCATACGGCTCCACAAGAAACTTAACTTTTTTAGTTGATCGAAGGAAAGTATAGAGCCTATCAGGCCTAGATCGGTAAATGATCCAATAACCACCCTTCTCTTGAGACTTGAGAGGAAATTAGTTAATAAAAAACAAATACTATGGTGGCTCCGTTGCTTTATTTCATCGATGATTTAGCAATCCCAAAGTTTCTTTTTTTTTCAAATAAAAAAATAATATAATCTTCTTTTTTGTTCGTACTTTTTCATAACATTAAGAACCTTTATGGTGTGAAAACAAAAAAGTTTGCAACGCTGAAATAAGGCTCCGACAGATTAAGATAAAATCGGAAATACCCTTAATATCTCATACTACTCTTTCGATAAATAATCTAATGTTAAAAAAAAAATAAAGGAATTTCTTATATCGAATTCAAAATGCCATGCTATTATTACTTAATATATATTCATATTTTTTATGGCGAAGGCATAGTTTTGTTCTTTCAAATAAAAAACCCAATGGCGCCGAGCGTGAGGGAATGCTATACGTTTGGTGATTTTTCCTCCGACCAGGATAATAGATCCCATCGAAGCGGCTAATCCCATGCATACTGTTTGTATATCCGGTCGCACATATTGCATAGTATCATAAATAGCCATTCCGGGTATTACCCATCCGCCAGGAGAGTTTATAAACAAATATAAATCTTTGGTCTCGCTTTCTGCACTAAGATATAGCATAAGAGCGATAAGTTGATTCGAGATCGCGCTATCAACCATTTGGCCTAAAAAAAGTAATCTTTCTCGATAAAGTCGGTTGATTAGGATCAGATTCTACCCCTTAGGAACCGTACATGCATATTTTGATGCATACGGTTCAATAAAAATTTAGAAAAAAAAGATCAATGTGTAGATTCCAGCCCTCCTTTGTGTGATAGTAAGTCCTTTCTAACTTTTTTTCTAACGAAAGGGTCCTTTCTTTCATTGTTTAAGAAAGATGAGTTTTGATCCGTTTATCTATAAAATCTAAAAAAGAATTCATTAAACTTATCAAACTAACTTCTCATTGATGTATTCTTTCATCGGGATCCAATTTAATAAAAATCACGATGGCATTTTCTTGTTCCTGAATGGGCTTCTTAAATTCTCTTAGGTTTTGTGCTCTACTCCGAGTAAGGATCCGCCCCATTTTTATTTGCACATATAGGGCAAATTTCACCAATACCGCGTCTTTTTGCTCAAATTTTTTTTTTTCAATTCCTTTCACGTCTTCCGTCAAATAGTTGACGCATCCGTTATATTATTTGATTAATTATGATTAGCAGTTTTAAATTGCCTGCTCTTTATTTAAAAATTTTTAAATAGAATATGCTACTAGAATATGCTATAACTATTAAGTAGTAATCATAGATATCGTACTAAATTGGGTTTTTCTCAACGGAGCCTAGCATACTTCATTTTATTGGTCCAAACAAAACAAGCCAACCATAAATTATTCTAATTGATAAGATACCTCCAAAGCATAGATCTATTTGCGTTTCATTATACTTCACGCTCCAAATTTTTGATGATTTAATCAATTTTTCTTGGGCGAAACAGAGGTTAATCCCGATCAGGGGAGGAAAACGGGGAAATCCCATATGGCCCAATATATCTGACAAGTCGCACTATATGTCAATCCAATTTTTATGGCCCCTCCCGGGAAGTTGAAAACGGACTTTTGGAACACCAATAGGCATAAAATGTAAAGACAAAAAGATTAAATACTTTATTTCACTTTGATGTGAAAGCGTAACAATGAATTTATTGTCTTAAAAATATTAATATTATATTAGCTTAAATTAGCTTAAAGATATTTAGTCTTAATATAATATATTTTAATATAATATATTAATTAAATTATATAAATTATTTATAGTTAATTATTATATAGATTATTATATAGTTAATTATATTATAATAATTAATATTATTACAATTCTATTAATATTAGAATGTATATATGTATATAATATTTATATTTTTGATTTATATTCCTATTTATTATTCTTCATATTTATTTAAATATTTATTTAATTCATATTCATTTTTATTTAGTTAATATTTTGATTAATTTTTATTCACGGATTTACTAAGTTCATAAATAACTAAAAAAAATAAATATAAATACAAGAAAAACAAAATGAATAAAACCAAACAAAATCTTACGAGCAAGTGCCTTGCATTATGAAAAAATCTCCACGCATTCGCTCTTATAAAATGGGGTTAACCCCCCATTGCGTATTGGTACTTATCGAGTATAGAATAGATCTGCTTCTCTTTGTTCCTACAAACGGAATTGTGACATTATGACTAAAATATTATAAAGAGTAGAAAAATATTACTCCTTTCTACAAGATAATCCACCGAAAAGGGAGGGGCCATAACATTGTTTTTTCCAGTGCAATAAAGTTACATAGTGTCTATTTTTTGTTGATAAAGGGGTATTTTCATGGGTTTGCCTTGGTATCGTGTTCATACCGTCGTATTGAATGATCCCGGTCGTTTGCTGGCTGTACATATAATGCATACAGCTTTAGTTGCCGGTTGGGCCGGTTCGATGGCTCTATATGAATTAGCAGTTTTTGATCCCTCTGATCCCGTTCTTGATCCAATGTGGAGACAAGGCATGTTCGTTATACCCTTCATGACTCGTTTAGGAATAACCAATTCGTGGGGTGGTTGGAGTATCACGGGAGGAACTATAACTAATCCCGGTATTTGGAGTTATGAAGGTGTGGCCGGGGCGCATATTGTGTTTTCTGGCTTATGCTTTTTGGCGGCTATCTGGCATTGGGTGTATTGGGATCTAGAAATATTTTGTGATGAACGTACAGGAAAACCTTCTTTGGATTTGCCTAAGATTTTTGGAATTCATTTATTTCTCTCAGGGCTGGCTTGTTTTGGGTTTGGTGCTTTTCATGTAACTGGATTGTATGGTCCTGGAATATGGGTGTCGGATCCTTATGGCCTAACCGGAAAGGTACAAGCTGTAAATCCAGCGTGGGGTGTCGAGGGTTTTGATCCTTTTGTTCCGGGAGGAATAGCTTCTCATCATATTGCAGCGGGGACATTGGGCATATTGGCAGGCCTATTTCATCTTAGTGTTCGTCCGCCCCAACGTCTATACAAAGGATTACGTATGGGAAATATTGAAACTGTGCTTTCCAGTAGTATCGCGGCTGTCTTTTTTGCAGCTTTTGTTGTTGCTGGAACTATGTGGTATGGTTCAGCAACTACCCCGATTGAGTTATTTGGTCCCACTCGTTATCAATGGGATCAAGGATACTTCCAGCAAGAAATCTATCGAAGAGTTGGTGCTGGGTTAGCCGAAACTCAAAGTTTATCCGAAGCTTGGTCTAAAATTCCTGAAAAATTAGCTTTTTATGATTACATCGGTAATAACCCGGCAAAGGGTGGATTGTTCAGAGCAGGATCAATGGATAACGGAGATGGAATTGCTGTTGGGTGGTTAGGACATCCTATTTTTAGAGATAAAGAAGGACATGAACTTTTTGTACGTCGCATGCCCACTTTTTTTGAAACATTTCCGGTTGTTTTGGTAGACGGAGACGGAATTGTTAGAGCCGATGTTCCTTTTCGAAGGGCAGAATCAAAATATAGTGTCGAACAGGTGGGTGTAACGGTTGAGTTCTATGGGGGCGAACTAAATGGAGTCAGTTATAGTGATCCTGCTACTGTGAAAAAGTATGCTAGACGCGCTCAATTGGGTGAAATTTTTGAATTAGATCGTGCGACTTTGAAATCCGATGGTGTTTTTCGTAGCAGTCCAAGGGGTTGGTTTACTTTTGGCCATGCTTCATTTGCTTTGCTCTTTTTCTTCGGGCACATTTGGCATGGTGCTCGAACCTTGTTCAGAGATGTTTTTGCTGGTATTGATCCAGATTTAGATGCTCAAGTTGAATTTGGAGCATTCCAAAAACTTGGGGATCCAACTACAAAAAGACAGGGAGTCTGATACCATATTGATCTCTTACTTTTTGCCTCTATTTGATTTTTTTTTAATTTGAAATAGGATACTGAAGACTTCTTGATTTGAATCGCTGCTTTTTCTTTGACTCTTGCTCTTTGTTTTATTTGTATCCGGGAGACACTCCTAAATAAACAGATATGGAAGCTATAATTGTAAACCACGATCGAATCTATGGAAGCTTTGGTTTATACATTTCTCTTAGTCTCGACTCTAGGAATAATTTTTTTCGCTATCTTTTTTCGAGAACCGCCTAAAGTTCCAACTAAAAAGTAAAAAGATGAAATGATTCTTTATTATCTTAATTGAAGTAAAGGGCCACCCAATATCGGGTGGCCCTTTACTTCAATTAGTCCCCGTGTTCCTCGAATGGATCTCTTAATTGTTGAGAGGGTTGCCCAAAAGCAGTATATAAGGCATACCCAGTAAAACTTACAAGTAAACCAGATATAGAGATGGCGACTAGGGTTGCTGTTTCCATTATTATATAATGTCATGATCCCAGTGGATCTATGATAAGATCATTTATTTAGAACGGAATGGTATACAAAGTCAACAGATCTCAATTAATACAAAATAGGATTTATGGGTACACAAAGCGTTGATGGTAGTTCTAAATCTGTTCCAAAACGAACTAATGTAGGGGGTTTATTGAAACCATTGAATTCGGAATATGGTAAAGTAGCTCCCGGGTGGGGAACTACTCCTTTAATGGGTGTCGCAATGGCTCTATTTGCGATATTCCTATCTATTATTTTGGAGATTTATAATTCTTCCGTTTTATTGGATGGAATCTCAATGAATTAGATTCACAAGAACTACTAAATCTTAGTTTTGCAATACAAAGTGAAGCGTTTGTGTCTCGGATTTTTTAGTCTAGTCTATATTTGGTAGTTCGATCGTGGAATTTCTTTTTTTCTGTATTTCTGGAATATGAGTGTGCGACTTGTTATAATGGATCCTATTGATAGTACAGAGAACGGGTCTGTCATCTTGATAGAGATGGTTTTTTAGTCCGTCAGATATTTATTATAGTATCTTATCTGGAGCACGGAAGATATGAAATAGATTATGAAGTATTCGAACTATGATTCAGACTTAATATTCAATCCCGTGACCGGACTTCAAAAAATTTCAAAGAGTTAGAAGGTATAAATTGAAAGATTTTTCGTCTTTAAAATTTCTTTGTTTATGTTTATTTTGATCAAGGGAGAAACCTTTCTTTGGATTTATAGTCATTATATTTATTCATTGACATTGATAAGTGATGATACAACGGTTCTTAACTCAAGGAATCCTTGCTTTGTACTTAAATTGAGTTTGAAATGAAAGTTTTATTGAATCATCGTGGTTCTAAGATGAATCTGAGGTTTCTAATCGATTTATAGGATCTTAACAATAAAATTCCTATCAATCAATAATTAAAGAAGATAACAGTAAGGCTTGCATTACATATTATATTCCATACAAATAAAAAAATACTCAAAAAATAGGTAAATAGAAGATTCAAGAGGCCTCTAATGATCAACATCAAGAGATGAATGAGCCAACTTGATATTTTGGCATTATAACCACAAAAAGAAAAAGAGTTTTCGGATTTTTCTTTTTTTGTACGTCATCTTAGAGACTATTAACTATTAATTGAATCATAGGAGTAAGACGTTTCTATTATATATCCGTTTCAACTAATATTTTTGTAGTTCTGTTTGAGCGGTACGAGATGAAATTCTCATATACGGCTCTCAGGGGGGGAAATTTTTCTGGTTTACCTATCTCAATAAAGTCTATGATTGGTTCGAAGAACGTCTCGAGATTCAGGCGATTGCAGACGAT